TTGGAATAGGAACACCAATCACTTTAAATATAAGAAGTCGAGTAGGTGGATTGGTCCGATTAGAAAAGAAAAAAAAAAAAATGGAATTAAAAATCTTTTCTGGAAATATCCATTTTCCCGGAGAGATGGATAAGATATCCCGACACAGTGCCATCTTGATACCACCCGGAACGGTAAAAAAAAAATGGAAGGAATCAAAAAAAATGAACAATTGGACCTATGTCCAATGGATCGCAACTACCAAGAAAAAGTATTTTGTTTTGGTTCGACCTGTAATTCTATATGAAATACCGGACAGTATCCATTTTGTAAAACTTTTTCCCCAAGATCTGTTCCAGGAAAGGGATAATCTGGAACTTAAAGTTCTCAATTATATTCTTTATGGAAATGGAAAATCTATTCGGGGAATTTCCGACACAAGGATTCAATTAGTTCGGACTTGTTTAGTCTTGAATTGGGATCAAGACAAAAAAAGTTCTTCTATTGAGGAGGCCCTCGCTTCCTTTGTTGAAGTAAGTACAAATGGTTTGATTGAGTATTTCCTAAGAATTGACTTAGTGAAATCTCATACTTCATATATCAGAAAAAGGAATGACTCATCTGGTTTAGGATGTATCTCAGATAATGAATCGGATCGGATCAATATCAATCCATTTTTATCTATTCATTCCAAGGCAAAAATTCAACAATCACGTAGCCAAAATCAAGGAACTATTCGTATGTTGTTGAATAGAAATAAGGAATGCCGATCTTTGATAATTTTGTCATCATCTAATTGTTTTCAAATGAGACCATTCAACAACGTAAAATATCACAATGGGATAAGAAAAGGAATTAATAAATTTAAAAAAGATTCTATAATTCCAATTAAGAATTCGTTAGGCCCTTTAGGAATAGCCCTTCAAATTGCAAATTTTTATTCATTTTACCGTTCAATAACTCATAATCAGATCTCAATAACTAAAAATTTGCAACTTGACAAATTCAAGGAAACTTTTCAAGTAATTAAATATTATTTAATGGACGAAAATGAGAAAATTTTGAAACCCGATCTATACAGTAACATCGTTTTAAATCCATTCCATTTGAATTGGTATTTTCTCCATCATAATTATTGTGAAAAAACGTTTACAATAATCAGTCTTGGACAATTTATTTGTGAAAATATATGCATAGCTCAAACGAAAAATGGACCACACCTAAAACTAAAATCGGGTCAAGTTCTAACTGTTCAAATGGATTCTGTAATAATAAGATCGGCTAACCCTTATTTGGCAACTCCAGGAGCAACCATTCATGGCCATTATGGAGAAATCCTTTATGAAGGAGATATATTCGTTACATTTATATATGAAAAATCGAGATCAGGTGATATAACACAAGGTCTTCCAAAAGTGGAACAGATATTAGAAATACGTTCGATTGATTCAATATCGATGAATCTAGAAAAAAGAATTGATGCTTGGAACGAGTGTATAACAAGAATTCTCGGCATTCCTTGGGGATTCTTGATTGGTGCTGAGCTAACTATCGCGCAAAGTCGTATTTCTTTGGTTAATAAAATCCAAAAGGTTTATCGATCCCAGGGAGTACACATCCATAATAGACATATAGAAATTATTGTGCGTCAAATAACATCCAAAGTCTTGGTTTCAGAAGATGGAATGTCTAATGTATTTTTACCTGGCGAACTAATTGGATTATTGCGAGCCGAACGAACGGGGCGTGCCTTGGAAGAAGCGATTTGTTACCGAGCTTTATTATTGGGAATAACAAAAACATCTCTGAATACTCAAAGTTTCATATCCGAAGCGAGTTTTCAAGAAACCGCTAGAGTTTTAGCAAAAGCCGCTCTTCGGGGTCGTATCGATTGGTTGAAAGGTCTTAAAGAGAATGTTGTTTTAGGGGGAATGATACCCGTTGGTACCGGATTCAAAAGAATAATGCACCGTTCGCGGTCAAGGCAACATAACAAGATTACCTTGGAAAAAAAAAAGAATTTGTTCGAAGTAGAAATTAGAAATCTTTTGTTCCATCACAAAAAAATTCTTTGATTTTTTTCATTTCAAAGAATTTATGTGATACATTAGAAATCTAGGATTTAATTCTTCCTAAAAGCAGATTAGATTCATCCCTTTAAATGCAGTCATTTGATTTGGTAATAAAGTAAGTATAATAAATAAGAAAATCATAATAAATAGAAAAAAATGAATGGGCTGATTATGTATTAATGGCCAATCTTGAATAAAAGAGAAGGTTCCGTCGGAACAATTATTTATTTCTATTTCAGGATACCTGGTTTCTTTTTTTTTTCAATCTTTTTTTTTTTAAAAAAAAGGTGTGGGGATAAATGACAAAAAGATATTGGAACATAACTTTTGAAGAGATGATGGAAGCAGGAGTTCATTTTGGCCATGATACTAGGAAATGGAATCCTCGAATGGCACCTTATATATCCGCAAAGCGTAAAGGTATTCATATTACAAATCTTACTCGAACTGCTCGTTTTTTATCAGAAGCTTGTGATTTGGTTTTTGATGCAGCAAGCAGAGGAAAACAATTCTTAATTGTTGGTACCAAAAAAAAAGCAGCCGATTCAGTAACACGGGCTGCAATAAGAGCTCGATGTCATTATGTTAATAAAAAATGGCTCGGTGGTATGTTAACGAATTGGTATACTACCGAAACGAGACTTCGTAAGTTCAGGGACTTGAGAACGGAGCAAAAGACGGGGAAACTCAACTGTCTTCCAAAAAGAGATGCCGCTATGTTGAAGAGACAATTATCTCATTTGGAAACATATCTGGGCGGCATAAAATATATGACGGGGTTACCCGATATTGTAATAATCGTTGATCAGCAAGAAGAATATACGGCTCTTCGAGAATGTATCACTTTGGGAATTCCAACGATTTGTTTAATCGATACAAATTGTGACCCAGATCTCGCAGATATTTCCATTCCAGCTAATGATGATGCTATAGCTTCAATCCGATTCATTCTTAACAAATTGGTATTTGCAATTTGTGAGGGTCGTTCTAGCTATATACAAAATTATTGATTAATAATAAGATAAAGAAATTTTTAGATTTTTTGGGGGGGGATTCATAGATTTATGTAATCGGTTATTATACCATTACAAAATTGTGCAAAAAGAAAAAAAAAAGATAAAAAGAACAAACAGAAATCTTACGTGATGAGTAGGTATTCAAAATAGAAAATGAAAGTAAAAAAGGAAATGGTTGAATCAAAATAATTCCCTTTCAAGTTATATTTTTTTATTTTAGAGGGCAGGGCAATATGAATGTTCTATTATGTTCCATGAACACATTAAACAGATTATACGATATATCTGCTGTGGAAGTAGGTCAACATTTCTATTGGCAAATAGGGGATTTTCAAGTGCATGCTCAAGTACTTATTACCTCTTGGGTTGTAATTGCTATCTTATTAGTTTCAACCATTCTAGTTGTTCGAAATCCGCAAACTATTCCTACTTCCGGTCAGAATTTCTTTGAATATGTCCTTGAATTCATTCGAGACGTGAGTAAAACTCAGATTGGAGAAGAATATGGTCCGTGGGTTCCATTTATTGGAACTCTGTTTCTATTTATTTTTGTTTCGAATTGGTCAGGGGCCCTTTTGCCTTGGAAAATTATAAAGTTACCTCATGGAGAATTAGCTGCACCCACAAATGATATAAATACTACTGTTGCATTAGCTTTACTTACGTCAGTAGCATATTTCTATGCGGGTATTTCAAAAAAAGGATTGGCTTATTTTGGTAAATATATCCAACCAACTCCAATCCTTTTACCGATTAACATCTTAGAAGATTTCACAAAACCCTTATCGCTTAGTTTTCGACTTTTCGGAAATATATTAGCTGATGAATTAGTAGTTGTTGTTCTTGTTTCGTTAGTACCTTTAGTAGTTCCTATACCTGTTATGTTCCTTGGATTATTTACAAGCGGTATTCAAGCTCTTATTTTTGCTACTTTAGCTGCGGCGTATATAGGTGAATCCATGGAAGGACATCATTGATTTAAATAAGAATCAAAAGGATTATCCACAACCCCCCAAAAAAAGATGCAATAAGGATAAGGTATAAATAAAATAAGTATATGATTTAGTGTAATATAATAATAAAATTTAAAAAATTACCAGGGAATTGTAAAAAAAAAATAGGGTAGGGTGAGGGGGTCGAACTAGGTGTATATATAATCTAATCGCTATAAGACAACTCTTTCTTTTTTGGAGGTTTCAAAGAATGATTCTTGAATCCGATTGAATCTAAGACACAACTAATTGGTTTACGGTATGGAAGAAACACATGTATATGTCATATTAGATATTCACTAGTTATATATGACTATATATCTAAATTTGTCCTGCGACTACTCTAAATTTAGATGGAATTCAAAAAACAAAGCCCTTCCTTTTCATCTCTTTCATCTGTTGTAATTGTGAATTGAATTATGGAATGACTAAAAAAAGGAAATAAAGAAAAAGAAAGAACGAAGAATTTAAATAAAGGTTCGAAAATTTAAGATAAGAACAAAAATGGTATGTATTTACAAAAAACTACATGGGTAGAAACGAAAAGAAAAATCGAAGTAATTCAGTTTGAATTTTTGAATTACACTTCGACTAGATAAAGATAAATAGGAAGAATGAAATAAGAAATTCATAATTTCTTGGTTGATTATATTATTAACTATTTTTTTTTTTTCTTTATTTTATTTGGAATAGGAGAAACTTATCATGAATCCAATTATTTCTGCTGCTTCTGTTATTGCTGCTGGGTTGGCCGTCGGGCTTGCTTCTATTGGACCTGGGATTGGTCAAGGCACAGCTGCAGGGCAAGCTGTAGAAGGGATTGCGAGACAACCGGAAGCAGAGGACAAAATACGGGGTACTTTATTACTTAGTCTGGCTTTTATGGAAGCTTTAACTATTTATGGGCTGGTTGTAGCATTAGCGCTTTTATTTGCGAATCCTTTTGTTTAATCTTTTTTAAAAAATAGAAAAATAAAAATACATATTCTTTGGACTTTCTTTGCTGCTCTTGCTTTTTTTTTTGAAATTATATTAAGATTTCACTCCTACAATTTTTTCTTCATTCGGACAAGAACACGGGGGGAGGACAGATTTATGGGGTGAGGGATTAACATACTGATTCGCCTTCTTCCTTCCCTTTTTTAGTCCAATGAACCTTCCCCCCCTTTTTTTTATTTAGAAAGTTTTTAGAAAGTGTTGAAAAAAACTAGAAATTTTGCAATTGACATAAGAACTAGTATCTAATTCTAATAAGTATCATTCTTATGGGGAATCTTTCAATTGACTAACCAATTCAAAATATAGAATATATTTATTAAAAAATAGATTCTATATTCTCTAATATTATAATTATAGAATCTTCTTATTAAATTATATTAATATTCTTACTAATAATTAATATTAATTATTAGTAAGAAATGGAAATTCTATTATTTATTTTTATATAATAAAAAATTAATATAATAAATTATTATATAAAAATAAATATAAATAAATATAATACTATTAAATTAAATATCATATAAAAAAAACGAATAAAAAATCGAAAAATAGGAATCGTAGAAAGAAAATTAGTCTATCCATAAGAGGAGATGCGATCATATGAAAAATATAACCGATTCTTTTCTTTGCTTGAGTTACTGGCCATCCGCCGGAAGTTTCGGGTTTGATACCGATATTTTAGCAACAAATCTAATAAATCTAAGTGTAGTGCTAGGTGTATTGATTTTTTTTGGAAAGGGAGTGTGTGCGAGTTGTTTATTTCAAAGAATAGATTGGATCCAACCAACTGCACTTTTTTCGTTATAACTAGGAAAATGTGCATGATCCCGCGAATGACTTCTTAATAAATTAAGAAAAAAATAGTTAAGAACCATAGCATTTCGTGATTCATTGGTAAATCTACTTTGATTCTCTATCAACCAAGAATTTTGGAACATTACCATGGTTAAAGCTAACTAGTTTGAAGTTTAGACGCAGTGTAGTACTCTTTCTACCACTATGTTAATACGGAAATGGTTTCAAAAAATGCAATTTTTTTCGATATAGAACACTCATGTCGATAAAATGGCTTGAATTCTCTTTACGATGAAAAATTGGTTAACACCTCCTTTTATACAATGCGGAATCGATGACCTACGTATAAATTAATCAGAATTCTTTGGACTTGAAGAAAAAAAAACAACTTTGCTGACAATTATTTGTTTGGTCAGAAGAGTCCTCCAAATATTTTGGTCTTGTATTGGTAATCATTTTCAAGATTTTTAGAACTAGAAATAGAGAAAAGAGGATAGGCTCATTCCATAATAAAGATAGGTAAATTTCCTATAAGGAATTGAGTGTGAGAGCCAAATGAATTGAAAGATTCATGTTTGGTTCGGGAAGAGATCATAGACATTTTGAAATGAATGGAAAGAGAATCTACTTTCATTAAGTGATTTATTAGATAATCGAAAACAGAGAATCTTGAGAACTATTCGAAATTCAGAAGAACTGCGGGAAGGAGCCGTTGAACAGCTGGAAAAAGCCCGGGCCCGCTTAAGGAAAGTAGAAACGGAAGCAGATCGGTTTCGAGTGAATGGTTATTCTGAGATAGAACGAGAAAAATTGAATTTAATTAATTCAATTTATACAACTTTGGAACAATTAGAAAATTACAAAAATGAAACCATTCAGTTTGAACAACAAAGGGCGATTCATCAAGTCCAACAGCGGGTGTTACAACAAGCCTTACAGGGAGCTCTGGGAACTCTGAATAATTGCTTAAACAACGAGTTACATTTACGTACCATCGGTGCTAATATTGGTATGTTTGGGGCGATGAAAGAAAAAAATAACTGATTAGTCGTTCTACTATAATATAGAGTATAGGCATTATCTTTTTTTCTTCTAAAAAGAATCAAATTAAGAAATATTCATGGTAACCATTCGTGCAGATGAAATTAGTAAAATAATCCGTGAACGTATTGAGCAATATAACACCGAAGTAAAAATTGTAAATACGGGTACCGTACTTCAAGTAGGCGATGGCATTGCTCGTATTTATGGTCTTGATGAAGTAATGGCAGGTGAATTAGTAGAATTTGAAGAGGGTACTATAGGCATTGCTTTGAATTTGGAATCAAAAAATGTTGGTGTTGTTTTAATGGGTGATGGTTTGATGATACAAGAGGGAAGTTCGGTAAAAGCAACAGGAAGAATTGCTCAGATACCAGTAAGTGAGGCTTATTTGGGTCGTGTTATAAATGCCCTGGCTAAACCTATTGACGGTCGAGGAGAAATTTCAGCTTCGGAATCTCGGTTAATCGAATCTCCCGCTCCCGGTATTATTTCGAGACGTTCCGTGTATGAGCCTCTTCAAACGGGACTTATTGCTATAGATTCCATGATCCCTATAGGACGTGGCCAGCGAGAATTAATTATTGGGGACAGACAAACAGG